AATTCCGGAATTATTCACTATGTGGATAAAATATCTATATGTACATATATTATAAACATAAGTATATATGCATTAAGTACGTGCAGTAGATACATAGTGTCTAGTGGCTCATTGTTGAATAATAAAATGGATTTACCTAGGAAGTCTAGGAGAAAATGCAATGAATTGTTTCAAGACCGACTCGAATAGAAATAAATTCAATTGAAATAATTCAAAAAAAAAAAAAAAAATACTACTACTAGATTTCTAATGTCGATTCTAATGAATAATTCGTCAATGACGAATAAAAAACAATTCTATGCAATTCTGAAAGGGGGAAAGATCCCTCGGCTAGAATCATTTGATTATATTGACAATTTCAAAAAACGGATCATACTATGATCATAGTATGATGGCCGTTGGTCAAGCGGGCCCCCATCGTCTAGTGGTTTAGGACATCTCTCTTTCAAGGAGGCAGCGGGGATTCGAATTCCCCTGGGGGTAGGGTACTACGAAAGGAAATTGATCATGGATTACCAATAAGTCGAAAATTGATTCTTCCTGGGTCGATGCCCGAGCGGTTAATGGGGACGGACTGTAAATTCGTTGGCAATATGTCTACGCTGGTTCAAATCCAGCTCGGCCCAATAATTCGCCAATCCGCCATGAGATGATATAACTCCCTTTGTACTTCAGAAATACCCGATCCGGAGATAAAAAAGAATCAAATTTTCTGCTAGATCCCGTATTTCCCTGGGATTGTAGTTCAATTGGTCAGAGCACCGCCCTGTCAAGGCGGAAGCTGCGGGTTCGAGCCCCGTCAGTCCCGACGGATCCAATAAATATATCAAAAAATCTCTCCCTTTTTCTGAAGGGGACCGGGGGAAGAATTCCATTGTCAAAGCAAAGGGGAAATCCTTATTTCTTTTTTCTTTCCTTTTGGTAGGAGAAAGACATATGCGGTTGGATTAGTACAATTATTGGTAGCATTATAGTCAGTATTCCAAGAAATGCTGGCTTTTTCGATTGCCCCCGATGCATGTAATGGAATCGAGTACTATACTTTTTTGAGGCGCGCATACACAAAAGGAATTCCTTTCTTGTCCAATACAAAATTGAATATAAGAAAATACTTTCCAGAAAAAACAAAAAAAAAACAATTTATTTTTCTGGCTACGGATTTATGGAACCTGACTTACTAGTTTGAAGTTGCAAAATAGATTTCATGCAAATTGCACACTGAGCTTTTGGTATAGGTGTCCCGGGGCTAATAATCTACGAAGAAAGGAGGGGGAAGGACAGATCAACCAAAGATCCTACTCCTCTTAGAAAGGCGAATGAATCATTTTTCCTATTTTTCATTTTGTTTTAAGGCCCCATCGACGAAAGAACAAATCGGAAAATAGTAAATTTGATGAATATTCATTTTATACGGTCTCATCTTTATCACACTTCTTTGTCTTCCAAGTCAAAAATAGTTTCGTTCTAAACTCCTTTCTTTTTCCATTTAGCTTTTATTGTTTGTTTGGGTTTGTAACTATGTGACCACTAGAAGTGGAAGAGCTATTTGATGAGACTTCATCAGATGATTGTACAAGAAGGAACTAGATAGATTAGAGAGAAAAAAAGAACAGATAATAAAAAATGATAAATAAATAAAGGAATTTTGGGTTAGGTCAGCAATCCAAGTTTGGGGCGGTATGGATAAAAGAACTTCCTATGTTATACTATTCAATTCTCGACGACGAATTTATTTGATAGTTCAGATATTGTTATTCATGATATTGATCTGATTCAAGATCATCGAGAGGTAATATTCATTCATTGAATTTACAGGCCAAAGATTTATCATCTCTATGGGATTAAATCCCGAGTTATTGCGAAGTAAAAAACCGATGAGATTATGGAAGTAAATATTCTTGCATTTATTGCTACTGCACTATTTATTCTAGTTCCTACCGCTTTTCTACTTATCATTTATGTAAAAACAGTCAGTCAAAACGATTAATTATTAACTAATTTGAATGAAACTTGACTTCTGAGTTCTTAGCCAAAATTGACGAAATAAAATGAAAAAGATTCCAATTTCATGTCTTAAATGAAATGAGTGGACTAGAATCGGCAGTATTCTAATAGATAGATAGTATGGTAGAAAGAAATAGATGAATCTTTCTACCATACTATTTATTAGTTAGATTCTTGTTATAAAGCTGCCCCCTGGAATAAAATAAAGATAGAGGCTGCATTTGATATGGATCTATATATCAATCTACAATATTATCTTGATATATGCGAATATCAATTCCATATATGGGATTGACATAGCATCCAATTCCATTTATTTGCTATATCTATTTGTTCTGATCAATCTGAATTACTCCTATGTCTTATAGTTTGAATTACTATATTTTTGATTTCCAATATGAATCTCGGTATCTATTGAGAGAATCAAATCAATGAAGCAAAAGCGATAGATATAGGCATATTCAAAAAATCACGTAGTAATCTTTTTTTTAACATTCCCAAGAAGTAAACCATTGACAGTAGTTCCACGGGCATCGAAAAGGAAGAGTAAACCTCACAGATTTTTAACGCCTGAACCATGATATGAAATAAGTCGATAAAGTCTAAAAAAGTCTAAATCCAATTTCAAAAATTCGAAAGCGGTAAATGCGCAATATGTGACTCACCTGACGATCTTATTCTAAATAGTATCTCGTTAGACAACCACTATGTTTATATCCTTTCTTTCTCATACAAAGTGCGTATACACTTAACAAAACCACTTCTTCTTTGAACAGTAAAGAGAGAAACAAATAAAAAAAGGGTCCGGCCCTCCTCAGTATCACCTAGGAAGAGGCCATTAATTGGAATAGAAAATTTAGTAAGAATTAGGTTCGAATAAATTTCCTGGGATCCTTTTCCTTTCGAACTACAAACATGGGAATCGTTGAAATAGCTCTTTGATTGAAAGAGGATGATTCCTATAATACATTACTCCAGTCGAGTCCAATGGAATTTCAAAATGAAGATATTTTTATTTTGTTCCAAAGGTGTTGCAGAACCATCTAGAAAGCAATTGATATTGATACTGTTTGCTTCCTTAACTCAATTATTAGAACCCCTAGAGTCCACTCCTTCCCCACACTACGAGTGAAAGGGAAAAAGTAAAGACTACCATTAAAGCAGCCCAAGCAAGACTTACTATATCCATATGAATTATGTCCCCTATCTCTATAAATATAAAGGAATTGTTCCATTATTCCTCACTAATACTAATAATAGTAGAATCAATGGCGCAGAGTCAAAAAGAACGAAGACTATTAATAAACCAATCCAATAAATTCGCTCATTTTATAAGAAATTTCTATATGATTTATAATCGGGAAAGATTAAACCCAAGCAAAATCCGCAGTAACATCTCAAGGGAATGTTACTAATGGAACATGTAGTAATAATAGGTCCTATTCTTTTTTTGTTGACCCTCATTTGAATTGATTGGATGCTTGAGCACTGAGATATTTTCGTGAGTTCCTCGTATATAATAAAGTATCTTCCGCCCCCTTCCACAACTATTTCGATTTCCTATCGGGCTCTCCAAGGTCCAGTCATTATACAATGGATTAATAATATAAAATTTTGATTTGTAGTAGAAGGTAATTGCGAAGTCTTGATAGCCCCTCGAGCATTCGAATATTTACTTGAAAGCTAAGCCTAAATATGCAATGCAAGGATATTTACAATTTTTTATAAAAACACCCAGACCAAAACAAGTATCAACAGTCTGCTTTCTCTGCTTCTGCTGGCGAATCATTCGGCGGGTTATATCAACAGAAGAAAAAAAGAGATTTCAAGTTTTTTGTTGATCAGGCGACACCCGGATTTGAACTGGGGAAAAAAGGATTTGCAGTCCTCTGCCTTACCACTCGGCCATGTCGCCAAAATGCTACAAATACAAAATAGATGAAAACTTTCCCGGATTACTGAACTGCTTTTTTATTGTACTTGCACCTTGAGTTCTGTTTTCCTTAATTTTTCCTAAAAGTCAAAGAAATCCTAATCCTTCTTCCCTTTTGATTGGGTTTGATTCATCCTTTCAATTTCGATTGAGTCTATCTCAAAATTCATAATGTTCAAAACTTTCTCTTACCTTTCTATTGAAAAATAAAATGTGGATTTTCAGTCGCAAAATACAAAATTCAACTTTCTGAAAATAGGACCCAGTAACTATTGCCTTAGAATGCATGAATGATTCTTGGATTTGAATCTCCAAATTTTGGTTTCCTAATGACATAAGAAAATACAACTTGATATATGATATATAACTAATCAGTTCAGTATGGATTTTTTCAATCAAAAAATCCTTCTCAATTTGAATTATTAATATTAATTATAACAACAATTATCAGTATATGTAAACCCCCCAAGATAAATTGTTAGACGGATATATATTATTTATATATGTTCCCGATATAGAATTATCAGATATCAGAAAAGTATCATACTTCAATTTGAATTTTGAATTGAATAGAAAATTGAAATTATGTTTTCGGAGAGCACAACCTGTGTTGCCCCGAATAGAACATAAAACGACAATAAAACAATAAAAGAGAAGAAAGACAGATATTATAGATATCTCCACACGTGTTTAAGCCATACAAACCTTCTTTTCTTATACACTTCACAATCGTATTCTACTCAAAAATCCGTAAACAAAATATCTCTCTTCTCTGCGAATCATTTTTTGAACAATGAAATCCATAACATAAAGGGGGGGGAAATGCTAAAAAACCGATTCTAATTCTATATATTCTTTCTGATTTTTATGCCTTTATCTCAGCGAAAAGATCAAATGTCCAATCCATTTATTTTTCTGGTATTCAAGCAGGTTGGAATATGTATTATCATAATAATGGTAGAAATGGAATCATTTTTCTTTTTATATTCTATACAAAATCCTATAACTTCATTAATAAGTCTAAGTAGCAGAAGTAGGTTTCTAGGGATGTTTTATCAATTTC